TTAGCCAATGATCTAATGATTGGCATAATTGGAACAATAATATCAAACTTCGTAATAGTATTATCAATTAGAAATGAATTTTGTAGCATTTGACTACGTATCATTGAAGGCTTTAGCCGCACACCTGAACGATAACCCATAAAGTCAACCGAATGGTTGGATAATTGGTTTATATGAATCCTTCCTGGTTGAGACCACAGGTAAAAATAACATTGACAGAAATTTACAAAAAAATATTTCCATTTAGTTATCAAAAGAGACGTTCCTTTTGATGCAAGAATCGATTTTCCTTGATACCTAACATAATGCATGAAAGGATCCTTAAATAACCATAGACTGACTTGAAAGGGGCTGGGAAAGACTTCTACAAGATGTTCTATTTTTCTATAGAAATATATTCGTTCAAGAAGGGCTCCAGAAGATGTTGATCGTAAATAAGAAGATTGATTACGGAGAAAGACAAAGATGGATTCGTATTCACATACATGAAAATTATATAGGAAAAAAAACAGTCTTTGATTTGTTTTTGAATTTAAAAAAGCTTTCTTTGAAGTAATAAGACTATTCCAATTATGATACTCGTTAAGAAAGAATCTTAATAAATGCAAAGAAGAAGGATCTTCTATCAAGTAGCGAAGAGTTTGAACCAATATTTCCAGATGGGCTGGGTACGGTATTAGTATATCTAACACATAATTTAAATGTGAAAATTGGTCTTCTAAGAAAGAAAATATTGAATGAATTGATCGGAAATTATTGGATTTAACTACCCCTTTATTTTTTAGGGAAGATATTAATCTTCGAGAAAATGGAATTTCCATAATGACTGAAAATCCCTCTGACATTACTTGAGAATAAAAATTATTGTTGCGTCCAAAAATTTTATTTTGTTTACAATCATTAGAAAAAAAAATCAAATGGTCCTGTTGATACATTCGAGTAATTAAACGTTTCACAATTAGTAAGCTGAATTTCTTCTCATAACTTATATTTTGATTTTGCAACAAAATCGATCTATTTACATGAACAAGTGCATAAATATACTCCTGAAAAATAAGCGGATATAAGAAGTATTGTTGTTGAGACCTATCTATCTCTAAATAGCTTCGGAATTTCTCCATTTGAAATTCGATTTAAACTAAAGGTAGAGGATTTTAGAGTTTATCAAATGATACATAGTGCGATACAGTCAAAACAAGGTATTATACCAATAGATACCTCGGATACAGAACTTATCAACGGATTCTCTATCCTCTCTTTTTACATTAAAATACAAAAGCGGGTTATGCTCGTTATAGACTAACAAGATGGTTAGAAATCCTTTATTTTTTCAACTCAATCGCTCTTTTGATTTTGGAAATTTTTTTATCAATATACTGTTTCTTATACACACACATCTCCATTATGGAATGGACAATGGGAATATTTAGGATTCATTAAAAAATCAAGAATCTACTCATAAGAGAAGTCCTTCCCGTACCAGGCACTAATATATTTTTAACGTCTAATTAGATCGGGTAATCATTCAAATCAAGAATGGAAGCTCGTTGCTTTTTCTTTTCCTATAATATAATAAAAATGAAATTAATTGAAGCCGTGGGGCTCTATCCATTTATTCATTTGACCCAACTTTAACTTTCAATTGAATTCTTTTTGTTCCCTTCCAATAATTTAACCAAGATTTTATACCAATCTAGGAGGAATAAAAAATTTTCAGAATTCTTAATTGATACGACATGCTATTTTTTCCATTCATTCCCTTTCAGGATCAGTCGTGGTCTTCGAAACTTTACCGATAGTATGGACGAATCCCTCGCTTCATCCAAATGTGTAAAAAAATCCCAGCCGCACTTAAAAGCCGAATACTCTACCGTTGAGTTAGCAACCCGAATAGAATCAAAATATGAAATAAAATACAATTATAATTTATAATATTTATAATATATAATCAAAGGGTATGTAGATACAATCAGAATCAAAATAAATAGATCGTCTTATCACGATGAATTATATTTGTTCGGTACGCTGTTGTCAATATAAAAGTTAAAAAAAGAATACAACGGAAAAACACAAGAAATGAAATGGAAATAATAGTCAAAAAATAAGGACTTGTGTTGGATTGGCACTACATAGATCCAAAAAATTTATATGGGAACTAAACTAAACTTAGGAATAAGAAGCAGAAAAACTATAGCATTTATGCAATCAATAGTGTATTTAGTCAATATAAATATAAGTTGAATACGGAACTTTGAATCCTTGTTTGGTACTGAGTATTAGAATTCAAATAAAAACCGCCCGATTGCAAGTAATGGAATAATTTTCTATTTTTTTGTTAGTATAAATCAAATAAGTTTTTCGTTATAGAACATGGAATTCTATAAAAGTAATGATAAATAGATACGACTAGAGCCAGAAAATAAAAAAAAACATAGTTGGTATAGTATATAAAAGTAAAAGATATACAAAATTATATAAGAATCCCCTGCTTTTTTTTTGATTTCCTTAATTTAATATTTAATTGAATTTCTTTTGATTAGAGGAAAGTTCGTTAAAAATCTCTGCCTTCTTTAAAAGATCCTGAACAGTTCCTGTAGGCTGAGCACCTTTTTCAAGGAAATATAGAATAGCGGGAACATTTAAATAAGTTTGATTCTTGATCGGATCATAAAAACCTACTCTCCGAAGATCTCTTCCTTCTCTTCGGGATCTAACATCAATTGCAACGATTCGATAGATGGCTCATTGGGATAGATGCAAATGAAAAAGAACCCCCCCTAGAAACGTATAGGAAGTTTTCTCCTCGTACGGCTCGAGAAAAAATGATTCAAAGTTTTGGCTATGAATAAAATTCTAATAAATAGCAAAGCAAGGGTAGGGATAAAATAAATTAGATTATGATTTAACTCATATTCATTTTTTTCTTCCTTACTGAAAAATAAAAAATCATTTGGACTCATAACTCAAGTTCGATAATTCTCAAATAGCTCAAAGAAAAATTTTTAAGCAATTTAGTTGTTGATATTGAGTGGTCTTTAACCTCCCCTTTTTTGTCTCGTTTAAAATCTATTTGGATTCTTTAGTCGGATCCAGTTATTGAGACAATTGAAGTGGTGTTTCCTTGTTCTGGGATCCTTTATCTTTGTTTTAAATCATTGGGTTTAGACATTACTTCGGTGCTTCATAATCTTTTCAAAATGGTAGCAACATACCCCTTTTGTTATTTTTCTTTCTTTTCTATTAAAGAATCATACCGATCGATACACTGTGGATCGAAAGAGTTTTAGCAATTCCAGCAAATTTTTGTTTTGAATTCAAAACTTGCTTGACTCAGATCCTTTCAATTTTTATATCGAAGATATACTTACGAAGTTGTTCTAATTTATTGATTAGCATTAACCCTAGATCCTTGCCCCCAAGAAATGAATCAATACTTTCTACTCGAGCTACATCATGAACTATTTTTACAACCCAACAAAAAAGAGGGTTCCAGTAGAATAGAAAAACGATGTCGAGCCAAGAGCACCTCCATTCCTAATATAAAATGGTGGATGTAAGAATCCACACCGGATCGTGTCCTTCAAGTCGCACGTTGCTTTCTACCACATCGTTTTAAACGAAGTTTAACCATAACATTCCTCTAATTTGGAACCAGTATGGAATTGATTCAAGTATAGAATCATGAATAGTCATTGGTTCAGTAGGTACAGAGATATAGTAATCTAGACCTTTTATCTTCTATACATATTCTATACATATAAGATAAATAGATCGAACACTGAAAAGAAATTCATTTTTTTTAAGTGAGATAAATAAAAAGGGATAATGTAAGGGAAAAGGCGAGATTCTTATCGTTTTGATTCTAATTTTCTCAATCAAATGAACGAAGAGGGGGTTTTCATATCTATCAGATAGATCGCTATTGTTATGGCTATTCTAATTCTATGTTAAATTTGTTAATCTTAACATTTTAGAGGTGTCAATTCTTTTTCACAAAAATAGAAAGACTGTTGTCACTGAAATCGGATAACAGTACATACATATAAGCTGGACCCTTCCTCGTTTTATATGTATTTTACTATTTTTTTTAATTCAAACTCGTGTGTCGTGCTTTATGTTCCATCTTACCTAGATCAAAAATAGATTCAGTTACATCTGAATGTTATTTGAACTCGATTTAGTTCCTTTTATGAAAACCTGAGATTAAGAAACGAATGAGTCAAAATAAGACAAAAAAGAAGACTCATATTCTATCCAATATTAAACCTTTAAATAAAGAACAAAACGTTGTTTAAAAAAAAATCTTTATTCGGATAAGGATAAAGTGGATATGCTCTGGGACGGAAGGATTCGAACCTCCGAATAGCGGGACCAAAACCCGTTGCCTTACCACTTGGCGACGCCCCATTTAGATTTTTATTCGACACTACTAATAATAAAGAATAATATTGGTATTAAGTGTTCGTCAATTCCAGTTCAATTATTTATATATATCTAAAATATATAAAATCTTTATAAAATAGATTCTAGATTCGTGCTAGGATTTTAACACGTGTAGATCATAGAATTCAACTGAATTTATTGATCATTACATATAATTCAATTAAGATATTGTATGAAAGTATGATTTCTTCTATTCTCCTTTGAGAATTGGAGGATTTTTGATTGGACAGGTTCAACGAAAAAGAAGAATTGTTTGTGTACCTTACTTTCTTCATTTTTCCTTATATCAATAACTCAATCAAAATGAAATTATCTCCAATAACAAAATGTCTGTTATGCTTAATATCTTTAGTTTGATCTGTCTTAATTACGTCCTTTATCCGAGTAGTATTTTCTTCGCCAAATTGCCCGAAGCCTATGCTTTTTTGAATCCAATCGTAGATGTCATGCCAGTCATACCCCTGTTCTTTTTTCTTTTAGCCTTTGTTTGGCAAGCTGCTGTAAGTTTTCGATAAGATCTTTAATACTATCCTAGAAAATTCATGATTTATTCGAGAAAAAATTATAACAATTGATAAGATCAAATAAGTCGTACAGTATGAACCTTGGATTCAAAGAGTGAAATTCTTGGACATTGTATAGCCGCGATAAATCCGGCTCCCCTCATTTCCCCATTCTGATCCCCATTCTGAATTTTGTCTAGTGAAAGACTTTATAGCCCCTATCCCTATAATAAGGTTAGGGTATAGTATAGGGTTAGGGCTCCCTTAATTATGGGTATGGAAGTCGTTTTCGGTAATCAAAGATTCTTATTACAAATTACAAATGAAGTTCTGACTATTCTTTTCCATTTCTAGAAAATACTTCATTTCTTGGTGTCAAAATAGGATATGTGATATAAAAAGGATCTATTCTCTTTTCTATTTTTTTTTCAAAAAATGCTCTTGGAGGTTGTGTAATGCTTACTCTCAAACTTTTCGTTTACACAGTGGTAATATTCTTTGTTTCTCTCTTCATCTTTGGATTCCTATCCAATGATCCGGGACGTAATCCTGGACGTGAAGAATAAAAAAAGTTTTTTCGTATTTCTTGCTTTTCAAATTTGCTTAATTATCTATTTCACGTGTGTAACTTTAACTAGAAAAAAGGAAAAAGGGGTTTGCTAAATTTAAAATTTAAAAGAAAAATAAAATATCAAGTCATCAACGGAAACGGAAAGAGAGGGATTCGAACCCTCGGTACGAATAACTCGTACAACGGATTAGCAATCCGCCGCTTTCGTCCACTCAGCCATCTCTCCCAATTGAAAAGTATCTTACATTACACATTAAGTACGAATCTTTCTTTCTCTTTCTTTATTTCTTTCTTTCTCTTTCTTTATTATAGTTAAAGTTAATAATAAAGTTAATAATAATATAATTTAAAATTAATTTAATTATATAATATTATATATAATATTATATAATAAAGAATTATTTATATGCTCTAAAAATCCAATAGAAAGAAAGAAAGAAGACCTCCTTGCTTTGATTTTGTTAGAAGTGACTTTTGATTTCCATGGCCTGGCCTGGTCAATACCCAGCCGGGCCTTTTTTGTTTTTTGTTTCAACGAATTCTAGCTAAATTTATCTCATTGGAATTTGAAATAGTAAATATTAAAAAAAAAAGTAAGGAATATTTCCGTTCTTATTATATTATCTATATTATTCTTATATTATATATAATAATATAAAATGATACTATTATTTTATATTATTATATTATTTTTTCTTGCTTATTTATTGACTTACTTGAATACCTATTTAAAATAAAAAAATCAAACCTTACACAATGAATTTTTGTATTATGATTTCGTCGATTTTGGCGAACCGTATCATCAACACTTTCGAATCTAAAATAAAACCCCACTAAAAACATTACCAGTCTAATTTTTAGGATTCTTTTAGGATCCTTTCTTGATTACGCTGAATTCCCCTGTTCGACAAAAAGACCATTTGTATATAATAATCACATTGTAGCGGGTATAGTTTAGTGGTAAAAGTGTGACTCGTTCTATTAACCCCCTTAATGGTTAAGGGGTCTTTCGGTTTGATTCATATTCCGACCAAAAACTTTATTTCTTAAAAGGATTTAATCCTTTACCTTTCAATACCACATTCAAGGAAAACTAAAAATTCTCGGGATTTCTATTTAAAGGTCACTTACAAAGTGAAAACTTGGATTATGAAATTTCGAAACAAAATTTGTGAATTGGATCGATACTTCCAATTGAATGAGTATGAGTACAGAATCCATGGATAAAGATAGAAAAGTCAATTTCTAATCGTAACTAAATCTTCAATTTTTGTTTTGATTTGTATGTAGCGAAGAAATTGAAGCAAAATAGCTAGTAAACGATGTCTTTAGTTTACTAGAGACATCGAATATTATTTTAGCTCGGTGGAAACAAAACCCTTTTCCTTAGGATAATTTCAAACAGAAATAGAGAACGAAGTAACTAGAAAGGTTGTTCGAATTACCTTCTTCTAGAGGGATCATCTAGAAAGCGAGTCATTTTGAATGTATTCAAGCAAAAAGCGAACATAGATGTTATGGATAGAATTTTTTTTTAATTAGTTCAAATCTTCAATTTTCCATAAAGGAGCCGAATGAAACCAAAGTTTCATGTTCGGTTTTGAATTAGAGACGTTAAAAATGATGAATCAACGTCGACTATAACCCCTAGCCTTCCAAGCTAACGATGCGGGTTCGATTCCCGCTACCCGCTCTATATCTTCTATTATATTATATATTTATTTACTCTAGTTAATAATAAATATTAAGTTAATAATAAATATTAACTAATTAATATTAATTATGTATAATAATTAATACATTATTCATTATTGAATATACAATATACAATTCAAAAACTTATATAATAAAATATTTTCAACCAAGAGATAGCAAAGTCAAAATACTAAAAAATCGCAATGAAAAGCGTCCATTGTCTAATGGATAGGACAGAGGTCTTCTAAACCTTTGGTATAGGTTCAAATCCTATTGGACGCAAATTAT